CCCCCTGTAGAATGGCCTGTTCTCCCCGGTCGGAATAGGCGGGTCAATTCCTTCCCTTAGAACCGTACTAGAGAGTTTCCTACCTCATACGGCTCGGCAATCCATTCTTTTTGAGGTCCCATCTTAATCTACCCTATGCTAACTGAATTAGATTTATGATAAATCAATCTATCCCATTTCTTTTTTCTTGGGTTAACCAGAAGAAATTAATTACATAAGTTTCAAATTCTAATTTAGATCAATAATTAGTTTTCTCTTTTCTCCCACCTTCAGAAGCGTGAAGCATGGATATACCCTATATCCTTAGAATTTTCTGAAAGGTAACTATCTCGGTTTCATATATGAAATGTATATAGAATCTTTGAAAAAGACTTTTTCCATAAGAAAAAAGAACTTACTATCTTTGGGATCTGATGCTACACCGCTGCTCAATACTTTAGTGGATCCACTCTATTACATAAGTTGATTCCTAACTTGATATCCCATATCATGACATAAGTAAGCAGTTCTTAACTGTATCGATCCGATAGCTCGATAATTGATCTTTACGGTGCTTTCTTTATCAATTCGATCCTTTATCCATAGAGTATAGTATGTGGGCCGTATTTTCCTATTTTTTTAAAGTCTCTTTCATTGCTACAGCTGATACAAATCGTTGCTTTGGACGATGCATATGTAGAAAGCCCTTTTTTTCTAGTATTGACTAGTCAATTTGCTCTTTTTTTTCCTTCTTTCTATAGTGGAGATAGTCGCACGTAATGACAGATCACGGCCATATTATTAAAAGCTTGTGGTAAGAATGGGTTTCGTTCTAGTGCCCGGAAATAATATTCTAAAGCCTTTGTATGCTCTCCGTTGCTTGTGTGTATAAGGCCTATATTATAGAGTATATAACTTCGATCATAGGGATCGATTTCTGGTCGCGTAGCTTCATAATAATTCTGTAAAGCTTCCGCATAATTTCCTTCGGATTGAGCCGACATCCGTTACGGTCGTTCATTTTATTCAAAAAGTCTCCGTTCCAGAACCGTACGTGAGATTTTCATCTCATACGGCTCCTCCCTTCTGTGCATAATACTAAGGGGAATAATCCATAGAATCAAAATTTCACTATTCTCGTTATGAACTGACAGGAGCTAGTATTTTTACAAGAAATCTCTAGCCAGCCTTCCCGCAAGAGGTTTTTTCTTAACACCAACCGTATTAGTGCTAGATAGAAATGATAACTCCAACGATTTCTTTGTCCTCAACGCCTACTATTTCCGGGAATTAGTCACTTCAACGATCTTTGATGGTTATACGGGTATCCAAAGTACGAACGAGATGGATGTTTGTTGTCCCAACCATTCTTGCTAGTCCCAATACCGATAAGGAAAGGGGTATTTTATAACAAAGTTTTCGTGTTGTTGATTCCTAGGTGTAGTGCTTCTTCCCCTATGCCTCCTATTGGTACTAGTGGACCTGCAATACAGAACCTATAGGTATAACCTTTTGTTCAATACTAAAATCGACAATTAAAGTATCCGAGGCTGGATCAATCGAGGATACACGACAGAAGGAATTGTTCTATCTCCAAACTTTACCTTCACCAAGCGTAGGTTTTTCCATAATTAGGTTCTTTCTATTCCGAACAACGTCTTTTTATTCTAAGACTGGGGTGAGGGCTAAAAAAAAAAAAAGAAAAAAGAATCAAATCACACCATCCCTGTAATAGGTAAATGCCTTTTTTTCTCCTAAAGTTGTCGGAATTATTCGTAATAAAATATTGGCTACAATTGAAGAGGTCTTATCAATAAAATTTCCATTTATCCGAGATCTAGGCATAATTAGCAATCCATTCTATAATTCTTCTCATTATCCCTCGGGAAAATGATCCCACAAACAAAGGAATTGTAGTACAAAATAACATAAAAACAGACGACTCATTCTAAAAAAAAACAAAGACGTGGACCTTCTGCTCAAATTGTCCGCCTTTTGGACAAAGAGAGATCCAAATTTCGTAGCATACAAATGAGTGTAGCTATTACTATTTCATCTAAGTTGAATAACCGAGGGCTTTATTTTGATATGGATTCTGATAACTCGAGAAATTTAGATTTGGTTATGATCCAAAGAAGAAAAAGGATGGAATAATCATTCCATGCAAAAATATTGAAATGGAATAGAAAAATCCATGGTACGATTCATTAATTTGTAATAGATGGATGGGGTAGTTGATGAGATAAGTTGTTGTTGATAAATTGGAAAGGAATTTTTGATTTCTATAGAATCATTGATCCGTCGTACCTGTACTGTAATAATATGAATGCCTCGCTATTCACTCGGTTTCTGGTCAATAATAAGATTACGTAGGAGAGATGGCCGAGTGGTTCAAGGCGTAGCACTGGAACTGCTATGTAGGCTTTTGTTTACCGAGGGTTCGAATCCCTCTCTTTCCGTTTCTGTTAATTCACAGACGTTACCGACCACAATGTATCAAATAACAATTGATACCATTCTTCCAACAGCATTTGATAGAGATTCTATATTCCTAATTACATTGCTGTGGTAAGGTACATAAAATACAAAATATCGCGTAAAGAGCAAAAAAGAAAAAAATCCAATCCTACAGATAACCTATTTGCAATACATGAATGAAAAAAAAATGTGGATAAAAAAAGGCCCTAGATCTATTTACTTCGGCAAAAGGGGGACATAATTGTCTGAACTTTTCTTTGTTATTTTCGTTTCAAGTCTGACGGGAATAATATTCTACGACTAACAACTCATTTATTTTTAAACCGATCCATTTACTATCTATTATTTGATTTACTAATCCTTTATATTGGAATGGGTCAATAGTCAAATGGTTTGGCAATTCCTCGTGGGGGGACGAAGCAATATAATTTTGAATCAGAGCTTTTGATCTTTGTTTATCCTTCGTAGTAATAATATCTCGGGGTTTGCAACGATAACTTGGTATATCCACTATACGACCATTAACTAAAATATGTCTGTGGTTAACTAATTGCCTAGCTCCAGGAATGGTCGAAGCCATACCCAATCGAAAAAGGATGTTATCTAAACGCATCTCAAGTAGTTGTAGTAAAACCTGACCCGTCGACCCTTTGGCTTTTCCTGCGATATGCACATATTTAAGTAATTGTCGCTCTGTCAGACCATAATGAAAACGCAATTTCTGTTTTTCTTCTAGACGAATACGATATTGCGATCTTTTCCCAGAACGCAATTGATTTTTAAGATCACTTCCGGATCTAGGTCTTTTACTAGTTAATCCCGGTAACGCCCCCAGACGGCGTATTTTTTTGAAACGAGGTCCTCGGTAACGAGACATAAAGACTCCTTTTTATTTTATTGAAATTTGATTTTACAGAAAATAAATCGAAATTAAGACTGAACTAAAGTATAAACAAAGCAAAGCTAAATCTACTGAAATATTTCAAAGTAGAATGAAATGAATTGTATCGATATTCGGATTTTTTGTATATATAGGAAGTTAAGGCTCTGTTTTATGATTTGTTCTGTTTAGATCTAATTGCTCTAATCTACTTTTTTTATTGATAATTATAATTATCAAGTTAATACGACATAATAGATTGGTGACCTCACATTGGAAAAAGGAGAGATTATCAAAAAATCGATAGAGAAAAAAGCCGGCTATCGGAATCGAACCGATGACCATCACATTACAAATGCGATGCTCTAACCTCTGAGCTAAGCGGGCTCACATAACAGAAATACAAATAATGTATAGTAATTCAGAAAACTCTTCTATATTCTAGTTATTAGCTATGAATTTCATATGAACTATAGAATTATGAATCCTATAGTTAGAAATAATATAGCTTTCTATAACTAGAAATTCCATTTATGAATTCTATTCTTCTATTCTAATAATAGAAATATATGTTAGAATATATGTTATTCTAATATATGTTATATAAATATATAACTAATTAGAATTTTCATTCTATCATTATACATAATATATATTTTTTTTTCTATTTATTTTCATAACATAAATAGAATTTCTATTTTTTTTTTCTTTCATTTTTACTTTACATTATATACTATTTTAATTTATTTTATTGACTATTTATTATTTATTTTGTTAGAAATATATTTCTAACTAACTATATTTCTATAATTTTTCTTTTTATATAGAAATCATTTGCATTTTTTTTATGATAATACTATTTTATTTCAAATTTTAAATTATGATTAGAAAAAAATGGAATTATTTCTGAGAACATTTCTAGCAAATTCTTTTAAGTTAATTTACTTTATTTATATTATAATAATATTTTATTTATATATAATATAATTATATTATAGCGGATCGGCCCTAAGAATAAGATAAGGATAAAGATACAATCAAAATGCTAATGAAATAGGAGGACTATTTCATTCGGAAAAGGAATAGATAGAACGAAAAAAAAGAAGAATAAATATCGAACGTTTCAGTATTCCAAATCGCGCTGCAAAAATGAAAGGTGGGGGAGACATATATATATGTGGGATATATCTATCTATATTGAATTGCGGGTACATCAATGATAGAATCATTTCTGATTCAAACAAATATGGTTCATACAATAGAAAAGAGATAAAAGAAAAAGGATGCCCAAAAAAAGAAAATAGCAGCATATACTTTTTCGATATGGGAATCCTTAGATAATGAATTCAACAGTTCCAAGATAAATGAAAGAAGTGGATGGTATTAGAACTAGGTCCTTGTCTAAAATTAAAATAAAAGGGGATATGGCGAAATTGGTAGACGCTACGGACTTGATTGAATTGAGCTTTAGTATGGAAACCTGCTAAGTGGTAACTTCCAAATTCAGAGAAACCCTGGAAAAAAAGGGGGGCAATCCTGAGCCAAATCTTTATTTTGAGAAAACGAACAAGGGTTTAAAAACTAGAATCGAAAAGGATAGGTGCAGAGACTCAATGGAAGCTGTTCTAATCAAATGATTAATCACGACCTGAATCCATTATAA